GTTTTCTAGGTTTTTTTTTAGTCTTAATTTTGACTAAAATAGTCTTATTTTGACTGTTTTAGTCTTATTTTGACTATGACAATTGAATAATTGGTTATCTTAATACTAGGGAATACCCTAATTTGTAATTTGTAAATTCTACCGTGCCAATTGAATAGTTGGTTATCTATAGGTTAATACTAGGGAATACCCTAATTTGTAATTTGTAAATTGTAAATTCTACCGTGCCAATTGAATAGTTGGTTATCTATAGGTTAATACTAGGGAATACCCTAATTTGTAATTTGTAAATTCTACCGTGCCAATTGAATAGTTGGTTATCTATAGGTTAATACTAGGGAATACCCTAATTTGTAATTTGTAAATTGTAAATTCTACCGTGCCAATTGAATAGTTGGTTATCTATAGGTTAATACTAGGGAATACCCTAATTTGTAATTTGTAAATTCTACCGTAGTTTGTTTGTCGTAACTATACTTTTTTTTTATTTGCGTCTTTTTTTAGGAGGCCTACAGCCATTATGGGGCAGAGGGGTTACATCTCGTACGTAATTTAATTTTATTCCACTTTGACAAAAGACTTTTAATACCGTCTTTCTTGCGCGACCTGGGCCCTTTATCAGGACGTTCGCTTGTCGCATACCTTGAGCCTTTGCTACCCGACTAGCATCTTCGGCTACGATTCGAGCGGCAAAAGCTGTCCCCTTTCGTGGTCCCTTAAATCGACAAGTGCCCGCACAGGACCAATAGATCACCCCACCCTGTTCATCTGTAACGCTGATAATAGTATTGTTAAAAGTTGTTTGGACATGAAAAAATCCCTTTGATATTTTACGTGCACTTTTACGAATACGCCGACGAAACCTGCGCAACATAATTCTTCTTATACTACTTTTTTCCGTTATAATTTTTACCTTTTTTTTTGCCATATTTTTTTATCTCAAATAAAAGTAAAAGCACGAGACCTATGGATATATCCATTTCGTGTCAAAATAGATCTTTTTTTATTTGTATTTTTCTTTCAGATCCTTTAGATTTTGCTTTGTTTAGAAAAATTATCCTTGTCGTTGTTTATGTCTCAGGTTAGGGCAAACTACTCGAATTCGTCCCTTTCTACGTACTATTCGACATCTTCCACAAATTCTACGAGCGCAGGGCCTTTTTTTCATATTTTGCGTTCCTAAATTTTGAATATACAGACTTTTTTTTTCAATCTTGATTGAGTTATATCCCTATATAAAAAGAAAACGATTTGGAAGTATCTACTAAATTTAATGTAGCAGCAATGCTATTGAAACCCCTGACTTGCTCTTTTTTTTACAAAATCCAAATCCAAATGGATAGAATTTGGATATCAAAAGGATTACCATATGTAACACAAGATTTCTCCGCCGATTCTTTTTAGTCGAGCCTCCCGATCTGTCATTATACCCTGCGAAGTAGAAAGAATTACAATTCCCATCCCGCCTAAAATTCTAGGAATTTGTTGATAGTTAGAATAGATTCGTTGACCAGGTCGGCTAATCCGTTTTAATTTTAGACTAGCTCTATATTGTTTTTTTTTCGTTTTTCTATGTCGCCTATGTCGTAAGGTTAAAACCAAGAATTTTTTGTTACCTTCCTGATGTTTCCTTACATTTTCTATAAAACCTTCTCGTAAAAGGATTTCCAAAATGTTTCTAGTGATCTTTGTCGATACGATTCGAATGATTTCTTTTCCGCTCATCTCAGCATTTCGTATAGAGGTTAGTATATCTGCAATTGTGTCTTTACTCATGATAGACAACCATTTTTGTTGTTTTTAAGATTTGATATAATCAAGATAGGCCCTTCCTTTATTTTTTTTAATTCATGATTCACTATATTATATATAATATATACCTAAAGAAAATCTACTAATTAATTTGATTAATCGGTTGAATTCAAATACTAAAAAAAAAATAGTAGAATTGTCTACTATTTTCTATCTCATCTTAGAATGCTTTTCTAACGCTTTATCTTAGAATATTGTGTTATAATATGTTATAATATTTCAGATGCTAATGAAATTATTTTTGTGAAATTGACCTCCCTCAATTCCTCGACAATCGGGCCAAAAACTCTACTTCCCTTTGGATTTCTTTTTTTATCAATGACAACTGCAGCGTTATCATCATATCTTATGATAGTGCCGCAGGAGCGTTTGAATTGTTTACGAGTACGTACAATTACAGCTCTGATCACTTCGGATTTTTCTAGAGAGGAATCTTTTGCTGCTTCCTTGATCACAGCAATAATAACGTTGCCGATATGACCGTATCCGCGATTACCAGCCCCTATGATTCGAATACACATTAATTTTCGGGCTCCGCAGTTGTCTGCTACATTCAAATAGGTCTGAGATTGGATCATATCATTTTGTTATTTTAATGCAAAAGGAAAAAAAATATTGCTTGTCCAAAAATAAAAAAAGAAACTTAGAATTTTTTTTTTTTCATTACAAAGTCTCTTTTTTCTTTGGTTTGATAGTCCCATTTTGAAATAATCAATTGAGTTCGCATAGGCATTTTGGATGCTGCTATTGAGATAGCTTTTCTGGCTATTTTTTCTGCTACTCCGCCCATTTCATAAAGTATTTTACCTGGTTTAACGACAGCTATCCAATATTTGGGATCTCCTTTCCCCGACCCCATACGCGTTTCTGTCGTTCTTATCGTAACTGGTTTGTCGGGAAATATACGTACCCATATTTTTCCCCCGCGGCGTATATTTCGTGTCATTGCCCGACGTCCGGCTTCTATTTGTCTAGACGTAATCCAAGCGGGTTCAAGTGACTGAAGAGCATATCTACCGAAACAAATACGATTACCTCGAGAAGACATTCCTTTCATTCTCCCTCTATGTTGTTTACAGAATCGGGTTCTTTTGGGGTTATAGTTGATGATTGGTTCACAATTCCATCTCTATTACAGAACTGGACATGAGAGTTTCTTCTCATCCAGCTCCTTGCGAATGAAATAATTAGAAAAATATACATATAGTTGATGAGTAATAGACTGAATCATTAGATTCTTTGAGATTTCATCGAATCTATTTATTCAAAATTTATATCAATCCAATAACATAAAAAACCTTCGCGGGCGAATATTTCCTCTTTTAATATTTACTTTTTTTGTAGGGTTATCCCCGAACCTCTCAAAATCAAAAATAAATGGATTGTTTCTTGGTTCGTTTCGCCATCCTGCCTATTAAAATCAAAAATTATTAAGATTTTTTTTTTTCAATAGAATCTTATGTCTTTACAGGTTCCGTCGTTCCCATCGCTTCTCGGTTAATGGTTAGGTCTTAATTCTACAATGAAGCCTCCAATGCGATTTTTTTTCTTGAGCCAATGTTATTAGTTTTTATTGGCTCGAGGCTCTTAATTTTTTGTTTTATGAGTAGGATTTTAACTATCAATAAATAGCTATTGGTGCTCTATTACATTTGCTTTTACGAGATGACTTGTAGACCTTACATATTGATATCATATATCATTAATTTCTTTTTTTTTTCTTTCTATCACCCTATCATTTATCTGTATTATTTTTTATTTTGCTTTACAATTAATAATCAAAATCAAATGAATTTTTCTTTTATTTATGTAATTATTTTATGTAAAAATGTAAGTAATTCCTACAATGTAAGTAATTATTTTATGTAAAAAAGATTTCAATTCCTACAATGTAAGGGCCAATATATCATATCTTGACTGCTTTTTTGAATCCAGATAATGTTAAGCGATGAGTTTGTTATGAATTCTACTATAATTTCTTCATTCATAGTATGGATCAGTGCATTTTTTTTAGATTTACTTTTAAAAACCAACGGGTCACACACTAAGCATAGCAAGTATATTAAATAATCAATCGAATTTTTTTTTGATTTTATTTAACCTTATAGAACTTCTTATAGAACTTATAGAATAAAAAATCGAATTTTTCTTCTTTTGATTGGCCAGAAAAAGAATGAAAGAATTTCTCATTTTTTGTTCTGTCAAAGGGTATAATGTAAAGATTAAGTCAATTAAGGATTGACTATTTATTGACTATTCGTCGTCTACAAATATCCAAATTTTTATGCCTAAAATACCCAAATTTTTATGCCTAATACCCCATAAATAGTTTGAACCGTATAGGAGCAATAATTTATTTTAGCTCGAACGGTTTGTAAAGGAACTCTACCTGCTCTAATCCATGCGACGCGTGCCTTGTCTTTTCCCCCCAGGCGTCCCGAAATTTGTACTTTAATTCCTTTTGTATGGGCCTGCTTGGCTAATTCAATAGCCTTTTTCATTGCTTTGGGAAATGCAACTCGATTCTTTAATTGTTCCGCTATAAATTTTGCAAGAATAATAGGATCCTTGTAAGGCTTTCGAATTCTTCTAATTTTAATGTTCAGTTTTCGATAACTTAAACTTATAGGATTCATTTCTTTTTGTACAATCATCCATAATTCTTCGATTCCATTCGTCTCCAATTCTTTGATTACTTTCTTTTGTAATTCTGTTATTTTTTTAGATTGCCTTTTCTCTAATTTTAGGAATCCCATAACTATTATAACCTGAATAAGATCAATTCCTTTTTGAATCTCTATACGTGAAATCCCTTCAATACCAGAAGGAAATTTTATATTTTTTTGTACATAATTTTGGATACAGTTTCTTATTCTTTTATCTTCTTGTAGACCCTGAGAATAATTTTTTGGTTGTTCAAACCAAAGAGAATGATGATTTTGAGTTGTACCAACTCGGAAACCGAGTGGATTTATTTTTTGTGCCATAATCCCCCTTTACTATAATATATATCATGAAATGTCATATTTGTGGACTTTATTCTTTTAAGCATATCTTATATTCTTCTTATATATATATATATATATCGATTTCAATACAATATTTATATGACAAGTTAGTCTTTTTATCGTATAACTTCTTCTTCTATATTATAGATCGATTTCAATAAAATGACAAGTTAGTCTTTTTCTCGTATAACTTCTTCTTCCTCTTCTTAATAAATAGCATCCATATTCTCTTTTTTTATTCTCTTTCTTCTACTATTCATTTTTCATTTGAATTTCAAATGAAAAATGAATCTCTAAAAAAAGTAAAAAAAGGATTCTTTTTCCAATTCCTATTAAAAGGAATTAGCTAATCAAATCAACGACGAGATTTTTTATCTTTTTTTGCGAGATTTTTTATCTTTTTTTGGATGCCCACTGAAATAAAGAGTAGGTGCAAATTCTCCCAATTTATGACCCACCATATAATCTGTTATATAAATCGGTATTTTTTCTTTTCCATTATGGATAGCGATAGTATGGCCAATCATTGGAGGTATGATGGTGGATGCCCGGGACCACGTTTCTATTATTTTTTTTTCTGCCTTTGTGTTAAGTTTCATTATTTTTCTTAATAAATGATTTGCTACAAAAGGATTTTTTTTTAGCGAACGTATCACAGTGAATTTCTCCTATTTTTTTTTTTTTTTTTTTTAGAAGAAAAAAATTCGATTTTCTCTCCTATTTACTACGGCGACGAAGAATCAAATTATCACTATATTTCTTCCTTTTTCTACTTTTTCTTCCAAGTGCCGGATAACCCCAAGGGGTTGCGGGTTTTTTTCTACCAATTGGGGCCCTCCCCTCACCACCCCCATGGGGATGGTCTACAGGGTTCATAACTACTCCTCTTACTACGGGACGTTTACCTAGCCAACATTTCGATCCGGCTCTACTCAAACTTTTGAGTTTCACCCCGGTCTTCCCTACTTGTCCGACTGTTGCTGAGCAGTTTTGGGATATTAAACGAACCTCCCCAGAAGGTAGTTTTAATGTGGCCGATTTACCCTGTTTTGCAATAAGTTTCGCTACAGCACCCGCAGCTCTAGCTAATTGTCCACCCTTTCCAAGTGTGATTTCTATGTTATGTATGGACGTGCCTAAGGGCACATGGGTTGAAGTAGATTCTTCTTTTTGATCAATCAAAACCTCTTCCCAAACTGTACAAGCTTCTTCCAAAGCATACGGCTTTCTGGGTGTAGATGATGATATCTATACAGGTGGATCTTCTATATCGTAAAATCTCATCAAATGAAGTAAAGTACTACATGAGTGGATATATAGGAATCAAAATCTGCCGAATCACTCATGTTATGCTCTTCTACATCCTAGGTCTTCCCGTTCCTTCATCTGGCTTATGTTCTTCATGTAGCATTCAGACTGAATGACTCTATGAAATTACGTCGATACTTCCACATATTGGGGGTAACGTAGGAGACATCTCTATTTTTCCCCCGGGGAATCCTTCGAATTCCCACTGCTTAGCTTTCAATTCGCCTCTGACCATCAAATGAAATGTGAATACCCCGTCCTCCTCTCTTTGAAACAAGGGAGGGGCGCTTCTGGTTCTGTCGGTGCTTGAAACAATTTTGTTTTCTCCATATTACTAGATCTCTAGAGTCAATAATTTGATATTTGATATGAGGAACTACTGAACTCAATCACTTGCTGCCGTTACTCTTCAGTTTTCTGTTGAGGTCTATCCTGTAGAGGTACTCAATTTGGATCAGTGATCGATTTCTAGGTTTCGTCGTAAACCTAATTGGTTACTTCCAATTACGTAAATCCATAGTTCAAACCGCACTCAAAGGTAGGGCATTTCCCATTTTTATAGGAACTCTTGTACCAGAAATAATGGTATCTCCAATTCGAGTCCCTCTGGGATGTAAAATATATCTCTTCTCACCATCCCTATAGTGTATGAGACAAATGGATGCATTTCGATTAGGGTCGTATTCTATGGTTAGGATTCTACCATATATGTCTTTTTTATTCCGTCGAAAATCGATTTGACGGTATAGACGCTTATGACCTCCCCCTCTATGCCTTGCGGTAATGATTCCTCTGGCATTACGGCCTTTACCACAACGATGCTGTCCATGGGTCAAATTCTTTCGTGTATTTCGCGTATTGGATTTCACTTGACCCTCTACGGCTCCATTGCGTGCGCTCGGGTTAGAAGTTTTGTAGAAATGTATCATTATGCTATTAAGTATTTTGATTTAAGTTCTTTTCTTTCAAATTTATAAGATGTTTCGAAGAGATGGAATAGAATAACCCGGTTGAAGGGTAATGATCATACGCCTGTAATGCATTGTATGTCCCATAATAGGTCTCATTCTTCTACCCTTTCCCGGGAGTCGATGGCTATTCATAGCCATTACCTTGACACCAAAGAAGAGTTCGGCCCAATGCTTTATTTCTGTCCTAGTGGATCCTGATTCGACATTCAAAGTATATTGATTTTTCTTCAATAACCTAATACTTTTTGCTGTAACTACTGCATATTGGATTCCATCCATAAATCGATTTTCTTCTCTATGAGTTCGAGTCTCAATAAGAATGCTAGTTCTTACCGTTCATATGTTATAATAGGGTTATACTACACCAATTCGTTATGTATGGATGATGAGATTCCATTGAT